CATAGCTAATTACTCCTATCTTTTTTTTGTAAAGACGAGGAAACATATTCTATTTTCAATATTCTCCTATTTACTACGGCGACGAAGAATCAAACTATCACTATATTTATTCCTTTTTCTACTTCTTCTTCCAAGCGCAGGATAACCCCAAGGGGTTGTGGGTTTTTTTCTACCAATTGGGGCCCTCCCTTCACCACCCCCATGGGGATGGTCTACAGGGTTCATAACTACTCCTCTTACTACAGGACGCTTACCTAGCCAACACTTAGATCCGGCTCTACCCAAACTTTTCTGGTTCACCCCAACATTACCTACTTGTCCGACTGTTGCTGAGCAGTTTTTGGATATCAAACGGACCTCCCCAGATGGTAATTTTAATGTGGCCGATTTACCCTCTTTTGCAATCAGTTTCGCTACAGCACCCGCTGCTCTCGCTAATTGTCCACCCTTTCCAAGTGTGATTTCGATGTTATGTATCGCCGTGCCTAAGGGCATATCGGTTGAAGTAGATTCTTCTTTTTGATCAATCAAAACCCCTTCCCAAACTGTACAAGCTTCTTCCAAAGCATACGGCTTTCTGGATGTATATGATGATATCTAGACAGATGGATCTCATATGAATCGTATGATGAAGTACCACATGAGTGGATATATAGGAATCCAAATCTGCCGAATCACTCATGTTATGATCTTCTACATCCTAGGTCTCCCCGTTCCTTCATCTGGCTTATGTTCTTCATGTAGCATTCAGACCGAATGACTCTATGAAATTACGTCGATACTTCCACATATTAATATTACGGGTAACGTAGGAGACATATCTCTTTTTCCCCGGGGGTAGAATTACCACTGCTTAGCTTTCAATTCGCCTCTGACCATCAAATGAAATGTGAATAACCCGTCTTCCTCTCTTTGAAACAAGGGGCGTTTCCGGCTCTGTCGGTGCTTCAAACAATTTTGTCTTCTCCATATTACTATATCTCTAGAGTCAATAATTTTATATGAGGAACTACTGAACTCAATCACTTGCTGCCGTTACTCTTCAGTTTTCTGTTGAGGTCTATCCCGTAGAGGTACTCAAATTGGATCAGTGATCGATTTCTAGGTTTCGTTGTAAACCTAATTGGTTACTTCCAATTACGTAAATCAATGGTTCAAACCGCACTCAAAGGTAGGGCATTTCCCATTGAGATAGGAACTTCTGTACCAGAAACAATGGTATCTCCAATTATAGCCCCTCTGGGATGTAAAATATATCTCTTCTCACCATCCCCATAGTGTATGAGACAAATATATGCATTTCGATTAGGGTCGTATTCTATGGTTACGATTCTACCAGATATGTCTTTTTCATTCCGTCGAAAATCGATTTTACGGTATAGACGCTTATGACCTCCCCCTCTATGCCTTGCGGTAATGATTCCTCTGGCATTACGACCTTTACCACAACGACGCTGTCCATAGATCAAATTATTTCGTGGATTGGATTTCACTTGACTGCCGACGGCTCCATTGCGTGTGCTCGGGGTAGAAGTTTTGTATAAATGTATCGCCGTGTTATTAAGTATTTTGATTTAAGTTCTTTTCTTTCTAAGAGGTGGAATAGAATAACCCGGTTGAAGCGTAATGATCATACGTCTGTAATGCATTGTATGTCCCATAATGGGTCCCATTCTTCTACCCTTTCCCGGGAGTCGATGACTATTCATAGCTATTACCTTGACACCAAAGAAGAGTTCGACCCAATGCTTTATTTCTGTCCTAGTTGATCCTGATTCGACATTAGAAGTATATTGATTGTTCCCCAATAACCGAATACTTTTGTCTGTAAATACTGCATATTTGATTCCATCCATAAATCCATTTTCTTCCCTATGAGTTCCAGTATCGATAAGAATTCTATTTCTTACTGTTCATATGTTATGGTATGAATATATCATACTAATTCGTTATGTATGGATGATGAGATTTCATAGATACAGAGCCAATTCCAATAGACGTATTGAACGTTCCCGTTGGCGTGCATCCAGCAGGAATTGAACCTACGAATTTGCCAATTATGAGTTGGGCGCTTTAACCATTCAGCCATGGATGCGTAACGGGGATCGTCATACATCGTAAATAAACAAATTCCAATTGAAATGAAATCCTTAGGAGGAATCAATGAAGCAGGAAGCAGTGAAACGACATCCGTTAAAATCCTGGATCCTCGAATTGAGAGAGATATTGAGAGAGATCAAGAATTCTCACAATTTAGTAGATTCGTGGACCAAATTCGATTCCGTGGGATCTTTGACTCACATTTTTTTCCACCAAGAACGTTTTATGAAACTCTTTGACCCCCGAATTTGGAGTATCCTACTTTCGCGCGATTCACAGGGTTCAACAAGCAATCGATATTTCACGATCAAAGGTGTAGTACTGCTTGCAGTAGCGGTCCTTATATATCGTATTAACAATCGAAATATGGTTGAAAGAAAAAATCTCTATTTGATGGGGCTTCTTCCTATACCTATGAATTCCATTGGACCCAGAAATGAGACATTGGAAGAATCTTTTGGGTCTTCCAATATCAATAGGTTGATTGTTTCGCTCCTGTATCTTCCAAAAGGGAAAAAGATCTCTGAGAGTTGTTTCATGGATCCGAAAGAGAGTACTTGGGTTCTCCCAATAACTAAAAAGTGTATCATGCCTGAATCTAACTGGGGTTCGCGGTGGTGGAGGAACCGGATCGGAAAAAAGAGGGATTATAGTTGTAAGATATCTAATGAAACCGTAGCTGGAATTGAGATCTCATTCAAAGAGAAAGATATCAAATATCTGGAGTCTCCTTTTGTATCCTATACGGATGATCCGATCCGCAAGGACCATGATTGGGAATTGTTTGATCGTCTTTCTCCGAGGAAGAAGCGAAACATAAGTAACTTGAATTCGGGACAGCTATTCGAAATCTTAGTGAAACACTGGATTTGTTATCTCATGTCTGCTTTTCGTGAAAAAAGACCAATTGAAGTGGAGGGTTTCTTCAAACAACAAGGAGCTGGGTCAACTATTCAATCAAATGATATTGAGCATGTTTCCCATCCCCTCTCGAGAAACAAGTGGGGTATTTCTTTGCAAAATTGTGCTCAATTTCATATGTGGCAATTCCGCCAAGATCTCTTCGTTAGTTGGGGGAAGAATCCGCACGAATCGGATTTTTTGAGGAACGTATCGAGAGAGAATTGGATTTGGTTAGACAATGTGTGGTTGGTAAACAAGGATCGGTTTTTTAGCAAGGTACGGAATGTATCGTCAAA